TTAAATTTATAATATTATAAAAGCTTGTTTTTATGAAAATCATGTTGTATGGGCGTTGAAGGCTTAAAGCCTACTAATACTGTGATTCAAAAAATACCTCGGGACATTTGTGTTAGTAGTTTTTAAAAAATTTACAATAGGATGGGGGGAGAATTTTCATTTGGTTTTTAGGTTGTTTGGAGAAGGTCGGGACATGTCATAGTGTGGTTGTGAAGGGTTAAAAATTTTTTGCTATGTGGTGATTTTGTAATATTATAAATTAGACCCATAGCGCAATTTTTAATACTATAAAAATCGCGATAGGGCGCTTTATAATTTTTATGATGTAGGGTTTAGTAGTGTGCGTATTATTGAGACATGTGTTGGTTTGAAGGCAATGTTACGTATGTGCTAATTTTGTAAAACTACCAGAGATCTTTCCTGTTTCCGGGGGGTTTGCAGGAGTGTTAGAGATGTCAGGAGTTTGGGGGGGAAAGGGGGGGTTTGCGCGCAGAAACCTTTAAACTCGAACAGTTTTATTGTCTAGATAATTAGGTGTAGTCATTATAAGTCTCGAGAAATTTTTATAACTTATGTCCATGATATCAGTTATGAAAACCTTCTAAAAAATGACCTTTTTAACTCATACTATATACCTGGACGCAAGGAAATGTACACCCTTGTCAACTAAAACCGTGCGCACTCTGAAATGCCAGATGAAAGGAAAAAAAAAAAAGGAACCCCTTACCCGCTGGAGAGAACGCCCGGCTTGCTGGGTAACGAGTCGTATGTATTAACACCATTAACTTATGCAAGCGTCAATGAAAGTGCGGGGAGTAAATAAATGTATGGCCCTGAAGTAGGAACCAAATGCCAGGAATAGTTCACTAAGTGAAACCCCCACAAATACTTGTCCCTGACCATCAAGAACCGTTGGCATTAAGGAATAAATCATTGGTGGTCTCTTACTACATTAATATTTTTTTTCTTGGCGGGATGTTGATTCAAGGTATAACTTAACTAGTGGGTTTTTAGTTAGGTCTTAAATTTCGTCTTAGTCCAACATATTATTTATTTAAGGCTTATATTAATGGTTTATGTAGATTCTCCGTATTTTGTATTATACTTGAATGTTTTAGATAAATTCAGCTGATTTATCATATATGTCCTAAAACATTATTGATAAATGGTTAATATAGATGTATGGTGTTAATACATATATGTACTTAAAATTGCTATAACAGAGTGTAGTTTAGTGGAAGAATCCTGGTTTTGGGGGCCAGGGGCAAGGGTTCGAATCCCTTCTTTCTGACGGGGGGGGGTTGAAGTTTCCTGCTGTGTGGACGTGGTGCGCTTGTTGGTGGCAGAGTCCGGCTGGTTTGTTGCGGTGGGGAGGATTTGAACCTCCGGCGTTCGGTTTACAAGACCGACGTTCTGGGCACTGAGCTACCACGGCAAGATAGGCCTAGTATTTTGTTTTCTAACAGTCCTGCGAGTGGTATAAGGACTAGGAATAGGAGAAAGTATAGGAATGATGCAATTTGTCCGATGATAATATAGGGTTCTTCTACAGGCATCCCTCCAATTCATGTCAGAATAAAAACGTCTGCTACTAATGTTCAGAATAGTACTTGTGAAATTGGGCGGAATGTTAGCCCTCGAAGCTTAGATGTGTGTAGAATTGGGACGATTAAGAGCACCAGGATTGAGAAAAGAAGTGCTATTACTCCTCCTAGTTTGTTCGGGATGGATCGAAGGATGGCGTAGGCGAATAGGAAGTATCACTCTGGTTTAATATGGGGTGGAGTAACTAGGGGGTTGGCTGGGGTAAAATTATCTGGATCTCCAAGCATGTTGGGGGAGAATAGTGCGAGGGCTGTTAGGGCAATAATGAGGGCTGCAAATCCTAGAAGGTCTTTATATGTAAAGTAGGGGTGGAATGGAATTTTATCCGAGTTGGAGTTTAGTCCGATGGGGTTGTTTGAGCCTACTTCGTGTAGGAATAGCAGGTGTAAGACTGAGGCTCCCACGATGATGAATGGCAGAAGGAAGTGGAATGTGAAGAATCGGGTTAGGGTTGCGTTGTCTACTGAGAATCCCCCTCAGATTCATTGTACTAATGTGTTTCCAATGTATGGTACAGCGGATAATAGGTTTGTGATAACTGTTGCACCTCAGAACGACATTTGTCCTCAGGGGAGTACGTAGCCCACGAAGGCTGTTGCTATTACTAGCAGAAGGAGTACTACTCCAACGTTTCAGGCTTCTTTATTTAGATATGAGCCATAGTAAAGGCCTCGTCCAATGTGAAGGTAGATGCATACAAAGAAGAATGAGGCGCCGTTGGCATGTATGTTACGGATAAGTCATCCGTAGTTTACGTCTCGGCAAATGTGGGCAACTGATGTGAATGCGGTTTCAATACTTGATGTGTAGTGTATTGCGAGAAATAGCCCTGTGATGATCTGGATTACTAAGCATAGGCCTAGAAGAGACCCAAAGTTTCATCAGGCTGAAATGTTTGAGGGGGTGGGTAAATCAATGACGGCATCGTTTGCAATCTTAATAATGGGGTGTGTTTTTCGTAGGCTGGCCATTAGGGTTCCTGTAGTTGAATTACAACTGTGGTTTTTCAAGTCATTAGTCTAGGTTAGAGTCCTGGCGGGAACTATGAAATTTTTTATGTGTTTAGTTCTGTTTCTGTTTATTCTGGGGTTAGTTGGGGTTGCCTCCAATCCTTCTCCTTTCTTTGCTGCATTGGGCTTAGTTTTGGTTTCGGGAGCTGGTTGTGTTATGTTAGTAGGGCATGGGGGGTCTTTTCTATCCTTAATTCTTTTTTTAATCTACTTAGGGGGCATGCTTGTTGTGTTTGCTTATTCTGCGGCCCTAGCTGCTGAGCCTTATCCTGAGGGTTGATGAAGTCGTTCTGTCTCGAGCTATGTTTTGGTCTACTTGACAGGGGTTATTTTGGTGTCTGGTCTATTCTGGGAGACTTGATACGGGCTTCCTTGGGGGGTGGTGGATGAGTATCGTGGACTTAGTGTATTTCGAAGCGATATGGGGGGTGTGTCTTTTATATATAGTTCTGGGGGGTGAATGCTGTTGGTGAGTACTTGAGCGCTTCTTCTAGCTTTATTTGTAGTGTTGGAGCTAACTCGGGGCCTCAGTCGGGGGGCACTTCGTGCTGTTTAGGATAGTAGGGTGAGTGTAGCTGCGGCTAGTGTTATTGCAAATAGAGTCAGGTAAGTCTTAATTTTACCTTGTTGAATATCGCTGATGGAGGAGAATAAGGGGATGTTTGATGTGGAGACGGCTTTTGGCCCTACCTTTTCTAGTCAGGTTTGGTCAACTACTTGGGTTGCGATTGTTTGTCCTAACACTAAGCTGAGTTTGGGGGTTAGGCGGTGAATAATTGGTGGGTAGAAGCCTAGTATGTTGGAGAAGCGGTGGGGGCTAATGTGAGGTATAATTTTTACCTGGTTTTTTGTTACTGTCGCTAGTTCCAAAGCTGTCAGCAAGCCTAGGACTGTTACCATGAGGGCTGCTAGTTTAAGTGTTGGGGGTATTGTCATGATGGGTGTTTTTAATGGTAAAATATTTGAGGTAAGTAATAGGCCGGCAATAATGCTTCCTCAAGCCAGGCGTTTGATTGAATTTATTAGTGCTGTGCTGTTTTCGTTGATTGGCGGGAGGGTTATGAATCGTGGAGTTTCTATAGATACGAAGAAAATGATTCGGAGACTGTAGACTGCTGTGAATGAAGTGGCTAAGAGGGTTAAGGTGAGGGCTCAGGCGTTTAGGTAGGAAGTGTTTAATGCTTCGATGATCAGGTCTTTAGAGAAGAATCCAGCCAGGAAAGGAGTGCCTGTCAGGGCTAGGGATCCAAGGGTTAGGCATGAAGATGTGAGAGGGGTTAGTTGGTGCATTGCTCCTATTTTTCGAATATCTTGTTCATCATTAAGGCTGTGGATAATTGAGCCCGAGCAGATGAATAGTATTGCTTTGAAGAATGCGTGTGTACAGATGTGTAGGAATGCTAGTTGAGGCTGGTTTAGTCCAATTGTTACTATTATAAGCCCCAGTTGACTTGAGGTGGAGAAGGCAATAATTTTTTTAATGTCATTTTGGGTGAGGGCACAGGTGGCGGTGAAGAAAGTGGTTAGGGCTCCTAAGCAGAGGCAGGCTGTTAGGGCTATTTGGTTGTTTTCAATGAGGGGGCTTAGTCGGATGAGTAGGAAAATACCCGCAACGACTATTGTGCTTGAGTGAAGTAGGGCAGACACTGGTGTAGGGCCTTCTATAGCTGAGGGTAGTCAGGGGTGTAGTCCAAATTGGGCTGATTTGCCAGTTGCGGCTAAGATCAGGCCGAGTAGCGGGAGGGTTATGTCTATGTCTTTTGAAGTTGCAAATACTTGTTGTAATTCTCAGGAATTTAGGTTTGTGGCTATTCAAGCTATGGCGCATATTAGTCCAATATCTCCCACTCGGTTATATAGGGTTGCTTGCATGGCGGCGGTGTTGGCGTCTGCTCGAGCATGTCATCACCCGATTAGAAGAAATGATATAATACCAACGCCTTCTCAGCCGATGAAGAGTTGAAATATGTTGTTTGCTGTAACTAACACGATTATAGCGATTAGGAAGATTAGGAGGTACTTAAAGAAGCGGTTAATATGGGGGTCTGCACTTATATATCAAAGTGCAAATTCTAGGATTGATCAGGTGACATATAAGGCTACTGGGGTGAAGATAATTGAATAGGTGTCAAATTTTAAGCTAATGTTAATGTCAAATGTGTTGGTGTTTATTCAGTTTCAATTAGTAATAATTGTTTCTAGGCCTTCATTTAGAAAGATGAATAGGGGGACTAGGCTGATAAAAAAGGCCATTTTTACCGCTGTTTTTGCTTCAATTGTGGTTAGTTTGGGGGTTTGGGTTGGTGGTAGTAGTGTTTGTACTACTGGGCTGAAAAGAAGGGCAAAGATAATAATTAGCGTAGAGGTTATTAGGGTGGGTGTGAGGTGCATAGCTACTACTTGGATTTGCACCAAGAGTTTTTGGTTCCTAAGACCAATGGATGAGCTGTTATCCTATAGAAGCGTTAATCGAGTGAGCCCGGGGGTTTAACCAGGGTCATGAAAATTAGCAGTTTTCATTGCTATCGAGCCTCTCTCGGTGAATAAGGGGGATCTAACCTCTATTTTTAGAATCACAATCTAATGTTTTTGTTAAACTATATTTACAAATGGTTCAGCTTCAGATTAGTTCTGGTTTAATTATTAAGAGTATTAGGGGCAATAGGTGAAGTGTAATTAGTAGGTGTTCTCGGGTGTGGGAGGGTTCTAGTGCAATAATGTGTTTTGGTAGTGGTCCTCGTTGGGTTATGAGGAATATGTAGAGAGAATAGCCTGCGGTAATGAGCGTGCCCAATCCTGTCAGGATTAGTGTCCATCAAGATCAGTTGAATAGTGAGGTGATAATGGTTAACTCCCCTATTAAATTAGGCAAGGGGGGCAGGGCCAAATTGGCAAGGCTGGTAATTAGTCATCAGGTTGTTATTAGGGGGAGGATTGCTTGTAGTCCACGTGCAAGTAGTATTGTCCGGCTGTGGGTTCGTTCGTAATTGGTGTTAGCTAGACAGAATAGGGCAGATGAGGTTAGCCCGTGGGCAATTATTAGGATAAGAGCTCCCGTGAGGCCTCATGGGGTTTGAATCAGGATCCCTCCTGCCACCAGTCCTATGTGGCTTACTGATGAGTAGGCGATTAGTGACTTTAGGTCTGTTTGTCGTAAGCAAATAGTTCCAGTTATAATAATTCCTCATGTCGCTAATACGATAAATGGATAGCTTATTTCTTTGGTTATAGGCTCTAGTATTGTGATAACTCGGATTATTCCGTATCCTCCAAGTTTTAGAAGTACTGCTGCCAGGACTATTGAGCCGGCAACTGGGGCTTCTACGTGTGCCTTCGGAAGTCACAGATGGACCCCATAGAGAGGTATTTTTACCAGGAAAGCAAGCAAGCAAGCAGTCCATCAGATTTTATTTATAGTTAGGTCTGGGTAGTTGACGTCTGAGTATTGTAAGATTAATAGTGATAGGGTTCCTGCAGAGTTCTGTAGAGATAAGAGGGCAATTAGAAGGGGCAGGGACCCCGCTAATGTGTAGAATAGAAAATAGGTGCCAGCGTTTAGTCGTTCTGCTTGGTTTCCTCATCGTGTAATGAGGATAAGGGTCGGAACAAGTGTTGTTTCAAATATTACGTAAAATATAATTAGTTCGGTGGCACTAAAAGCTAGAATTAGGAAGAATTGTAGGGAGGCTAGAAGCAGGATAAACACCCGCTGTCGGTTGATGGGTTCTTTGGCTATGTGGTTTTGACTAGCTAAGATCATAAGGGGCAAGAGTCAGCAGGATAAAACGAGAAGGGGGGTGGACAAGGGGTCAGTTGCTATAAATTGGTTTATTATAGATCAGCCTGTCTCTGATGAATTTTTAAGTAAAGTTAAGCTAACAGTTGCAATTAAGAAGCTGTGGACAAGGGTTGCGGGCCATAGTCATTTTGATGGGGATAAATAAATGGTTGGTGCTAGTATTAGGGAGGGGATTAGGATTTTTAGCATTGTAGGAGGTTTAGGTTCTTCAAGTGATTTGTCCCGTGGGTTCGGGCAGTCGCTACTAGGAGGGCTAGTCCTGCACTTGCTTCACATGCTGAGAAGGCTAGTAGAAGTATTGGGGTTGCTGATAGAGTTGTAAAGTTTGTCTGTAAAAGTCAAATAGAGATTGCTGTAAATAGCGATAGCATTATGCCTTCTAGACATAGAAGGGCGGATAGGAGGTGAAATCGGTGCAGGGTGAAGCCGGTTAAACCTAGAATAAATGTTGATGAGAAGGTGAAGTGGACTGGGGTCATCAGGCAATTGTGGATTTTAACCACAGATTTTTGAGCCGAAATCAAGTGTTTTTCTTAAACTAAATGCCTATTGGGCTCATTCTAATCCTCCTTGGTGTCATTCGTAGATTAGGCCCAGTGTTAATAGTGTGAGTACTGCAGAGGCCCAGGAGAATGTTATTAGGGGGGTTTCTAGTTGGTTTCCTCATGGTAGTGGTAGGAGCAGGGCAATTTCTAGGTCAAATAGTAAGAATAGAATTGCTACTAGGAAGAAGTGCATAGAGAATGGAAGCCGGGCGGAGCCAATTGGGTCGAAACCACATTCGTACGGGGTTAGTTTTTCATAGTATGAGTGTATTTGGGGGAGGAAGAATGAGACTACTATTAGTAGGAGAGAGAGGGTTGCGCTGATAATTATTATTACCGTTATGCTCATTGTCTTTCCTTGGGCTTTAACCAAGAATCATGTGATTGGAAGTCACTCATATTATTTATACTAGAAAGACATGTTCCTCATCAGTAGATAGAGACGTAAAGGAAGAGTCAAACTACGTCAACAAAGTGTCAGTATCAAGCGGCTGCTTCAAATCCGAAATGGTGGTCTGATGTCATGTGGTATCGGACCTGTCGCAGCAGGCAGACGGCAAGGAATGTTGAGCCAATGATAACATGAAGTCCGTGGAAGCCAGTTGCCACAAAGAAGGTTGTGCCATATACTCCGTCTGAGATTGCAAAGGGTGTTTCGCAGTATTCCATGGCTTGGAGAAGTGTGAAATAAAGCCCTAGAATAATTGTTATAGTGAGAGATTGGATGGCTTGTTTTCGTTTGCCCTCCATAATACTGTGATGTGTCCAGGTTACTGTCACTCCGGAGGCTAGTAGTACTGCTGTATTAAGAAGGGGCACTTCAAAGGGGTCAAGGGGGATAATGCCTGTGGGAGGTCATGTGCCTCCTAATTCGGGGGTAGGAGCTAGGCTTGAGTGGTAGAAAGCTCAGAAAAATCCCATAAAGAATAAAACTTCTGAGGCGATAAATAGGATTATTCCATATCGGAGGCCTTTTTGCACTGGAGGGGTGTGGTGGCCTTGAAATGTTCCTTCTCGCACGACATCTCGTCACCATTGGACAACTGTGAGTAATATCAGGATGGCTCCGAGGGTGAGGAGAAGTACAGAATTAAAGTGGAATCATACTGCGAGTCCTGATACTGTGAATAAGGCAGCAATAGCGCCTGCTAGGGGTCATGGGCTTGGGTCTACTATGTGGTAGGGATGTGATTGATGATGTGTCATTAAGTGTTTTCTTGTAGATAGAGGCTTAGCAGAAGTACAAATACGTAGGCTTGAATCATAGCGACGGCAATTTCTAGGAAGGAGAGTAGGAAAAGTAAGATATATGTTGAAATGGCAACGGCTGGTATTAATGGCAGGAGGACTAGGGTAGCTGTGGCAATAAGCTGCATTATTAGGTGTCCAGCTGTGAGGTTGGCAGTTAGTCGGATTCCAAGGGATAAGGGTCGAATTAGTAGGCTGGCTGTTTCGATAATGATAAGGAGGGGGATTAGGTATGTTGGGGTTCCTAAGGGGAGGAAGTGGGCTATGGCAATTGTTGGTTGATTTCGTATCCCAATAACTACAGTTGTGAACCATAGGGGGATTGCAAGGCCTAAGTTTAGAGATAGTTGGGTGGTTGGAGTAAAGGTGTATGGAAGGAGTCCAAGCATATTAAGTGTAATTAAGAAAATAAATAATGAGGTGAATATTACGGCTCATTTGTGGGCGGGCTTTGGTAGTGGGGTTAATAGTTGTTTTACAAATTTTAGTATGAGTTGGTTTTGCATATTTTGCATTCGGTTATTTTTAATAACGGGGGATGCTTTTTGGTAGAGTGCTCAGGGTAGTGTAGTCGCTAGTAGAATGAGTGGGATTCCGAGGTAGTGAGTGAGGGCAAATTGATCAAAATATGTTAGTACCATGGTCAGTTTCAGGGGGTTTTTGTGGCTTTTGTTGCAAGTACAGGGGATGGTTTAGTTAGATGTCGGTGTGACATTACTTTAGGTGGGATTTGTGTTAGGAAAATTAGTCAGGTGAGACAGAAGATAGGTATTCAAGGGCTTGTGCTTAGTTGGGGCATGCCGCCAGGGGTGGTTGGTGGTCACCAGTCTTTAGCTTAAAAGGCTAACGCTATTACCTGTTTAGCTACTTGGCGAGTCTTCGTTTTCTATTATTAGAAGAGCTCAGTTTTCGAAATGTTTTAGTGGGACTGTCTCTACTACAATGGGTATAAAACTGTGGTTGGCTCCACAAATTTCAGAGCATTGGCCATAGAAGACTCCGAGGCGATTAGCAACAAAAGTTATTTGGTTTAGTCGACCAGGGACTGCGTCTATTTTGACTCCGAGGGCTGGGACAGTTCATGAATGAAGGACGTCGTCAGCTGAGACTAGAACTCGGACTGGGGATTCTACTGGCACTACGACTCGATGGTCGGCTTCAATAAGTCGGAATTGGCCAGGGTCTAGGTCTTGAGTTGGGATTATGTAGGAGTCAAAATTTAGTTCTGGGAAGTCTGCATACTCATAACTTCAGTATCATTGGTGTCCGACGGTTTTAATTGTGAGATGAGGGTCGTTCAGTTCGTCTATCATATACAGAACTCGAAGAGAAGGGAGGGCGATGAAAATAAGAATGATTGCGGGCAGGATTGTTCAGATAATTTCAATCTCTTGGGAGTCCAGGATTAGTTTATCTGTTAGTTTTCCTGTAACTATCACGGTAATAATGTATAGAACCACGGTGCTAATCAGGAATACAATTATTAGGGCGTGGTCGTGGAACTCTAGAAGTTCTTGTATAAGTGGGGAGGCTGCGTCTTGAAAGCCCAGTTGCGATGAATGCGCCATTCAATTAAGACACGTGGGACTCTAACCCACAATTTTGCCTTGACAAGGCAATGTAGATGTTTTTACTAGTGTCTCATGAAGGAAGTAACATAAGGTTAAATGTGTTTGGCTTGAAACCAAAGTATGGGGGTTCGATTCCCTCCTTTCTCGTTTAATGTGATCGAACTTGTACGAAGGCTGGCTCTTCAAATGTGTGGTATGGGGGAGGGCAGCCGTGTAGTCATTCAATATTTGTCGAGGTCAGATCTACTGACAGAACCTCTCGTTTAGTTGAGAATGCTTCTCAGATAATGAAAAGGAACATGATTACTGCCACTAGTGAGACTATAGAGCCAATTGATGAGACTGTATTTCAAAGCGTGTAGGCATCTGGGTAGTCTGAGTATCGTCGAGGCATCCCCGCTAGTCCTAGGAAGTGTTGGGGGAAGAATGTGAGGTTTACCCCAAAGAACATGACACCAAAGTGTACTTTGGTTCATCCTTGGTGTAGTGTGTAGCCAGTAAATAGGGGGAATCAGTGCACAAATCCGGCTATAATGGCGAAAACCGCTCCTATTGAGAGAACGTAGTGGAAGTGGGCTACTACGTAGTATGTGTCGTGGAGAATAATATCAAGGGATGAGTTAGATAGAACAATACCTGTCAGTCCTCCCACGGTAAATAGGAAAATGAATCCTAGGGCTCATAGAAGGGGGGTTTCTCATTTGATGCTTCCTCCATGAAGTGTGGCAAGTCAGCTAAATACTTTAACTCCTGTGGGGATAGCAATAATTATTGTTGCAGATGTAAAATATGCCCGTGTGTCTACGTCTATTCCAACTGTAAACATGTGATGGGCCCATACGATGAATCCTAGAAGGCCAATGGTTAGTATGGCTCAAACCATGCCCATGTAGCCGAATGACTCTTTTTTACCAGCATAATATGCTACGATGTGGGAGATTATACCAAAGCCTGGTAAAATTAGAATATATACTTCAGGGTGGCCGAAGAATCAGAACAGGTGTTGGTAGAGGATGGGGTCTCCTCCTCCTGCGGGGTCAAAGAAGGCGGTATTTAAATTTCGATCTGTGAGTAGTATTGTAATTCCAGCTGCTAGCACGGGCAGGGATAGTAGAAGAAGTACGGCTGTAATTAGTACGGCTCAAACGAATAGTGGGATTTGGTATATAGTCATGTTTGCTGGTTTTATGTTAATTACAGTTGTAATAAAGTTGATGGCACCTAGGATTGAGGATACACCAGCCAGATGCAGAGAGAAGATAGTTAGGTCAACTGATGCTCCTGCGTGGGCTAGGTTGCCTGCTAGGGGTGGGTACACAGTTCACCCTGTTCCTGCCCCGGCTTCGATCCCCGAGGAGGCCAGGAGAAGAAGGAAAGAGGGCGGTAGTAGTCAGAAGCTTATATTATTTATTCGGGGGAAGGCTATATCTGGGGCGCCGATTATTAGAGGAACAAGTCAGTTACCAAACCCACCAATCATGATTGGCATTACTATAAAGAAGATTATTACAAAGGCGTGTGCGGTGACGATGACATTATAAATTTGGTCATCGCCCAGCAGAGCACCGGGCTGGCTAAGTTCGGCTCGGATTAGTAAGCTAAGCGCCGTACCAACTATACCGGCTCAGGCACCAAATACAAGATAAAGGGTTCCGATGTCTTTGTGGTTTGTCGAGAAAAATCAGCGTGTAATTGTCACAGGTAAGATGGCTGAGTGTTAAGCGGTGGACTGTAGTCCCATGGACAGAGGTTAGAATCCTTTTCTTATCAAGCTCCGAGGTATGATGACGTCAGATTGCAAATCTGAAGAAGCAGGCTAATTACCTGCCGGGGCTTTCCCCCGCCCATTTGGGTTGAAAATTGGGCGGGGGAAAGTAGATTGATGCTCGCTGGTTTGGGCGCTTAGCTGTTAACTAAGTTTTTGTAGGATCGAGGCCTGCCTGTCTAGTGAGGCTTTAACTTAATAAAAGTGTTTGTTTTGCATACAATTAATATAGGTTAAAGTCCTGTAAGTCTTATTTTCTGAAAATGGGAGGTTTTCACTCCCTCTTAGGGCTTTGAAGGCTCTTGGACTAGGTAGGTATCCTAAATTTCATGTTTTTGGTTTATGAGGAGGTTAGTGCAATGAGGGTTGGGGAAAGGGGTAAGAGTGTAATGGAGAGGGTAGCTGCAATTGCTAGGGGAAGGGTGGGGAGTTTGTTAGTAAATCGTCAGGGGGTTGTTCCTGAGAGGTTGTTAGGGGAGAGTGTAAGGGATAATGAATATGCAATTCGTAGATAGAAGTACATAGTGAAAAGGGTGAACAGTACAGCTAGGGTTGCTAGGACTCCAAGCTGTTGCTTTGTCAGTTCGTCGATAATTAGCAGTTTTGGTATGAACCCTGAGAAGGGGGGGAGTCCCCCCAGTGAAAGTATTAGTATAGGGGATAGTGCAGTTGCGATTGGTGCTTTAGATCAGCAGGTTGCTAGGGAACCAATGTTTGTGGCTTTTATCATATTGAATAGGAGGAATGCAGAGGCAGTTGTGATAAAATACATGAGAAGGGTCAAAGTTGCGAGGGGTTGTGAAAAGGTAATAATAATCGAAACTCAGCCTATGTGGGCAATTGATGAGTATGCGAGGATTTTTCGTAGCTGTGTCTGGTTTAGGCCGGCTCATCCTCCGGCAAGAATTGAGAGAAGTCCTAAAGGTATAAGGATCTTGGAGTCATTTGGGACAATTTGAATAAGAAGGGCGAAGGGTGCTAGTTTTTGTCAGGTGGCCAAGATGAGTCCGGTTGTTAAATTTATACCTTGTATTACCTCTGGCATTCAGAAGTGCATGGGGGCAAGGCCGATTTTCATTGCCAGGCCGAGGGAGAGGATCGTCATGGGGAGGGGTTGGATTGTAAAGTCAGTTGATCATTCTCCAGTGGTTCAGGAGTTCATAATAGCTGCGAATAGAATGACTATGGCGGCAGCAGCTTGCGTTAGGAAGTATTTTGTAGCAGCTTCCACTGGGCGAGGGTGTGACTTTTGGGCAATGAGGGGAATTATGGCTAGGGCGTTGATTTCAAGGCCTATTCAGGCGAGTATTCAGTGATGGCTGGAGAGGACAATTGTTGTTCCTAGGCCCAGGGATATTAAGAGGATAGTAATTAGGTAGGGTCCCATTAGTAAAGGTAGGATTTTAACCTACATGGTTGGGGTATGGGCCCAAGAGCTTATTTAGCTGACCTTACTGTTTTTTGTGAATTGTAGGAAGTGGTGTAGTGGAAGCACTAGGAGTTTTGATCTCCTCAGTTTGGGTTCGAGTCCCATCTTTCTAAGGAGTTGGAGGGATTTTAACCCTCATTATTCACTCTATCAAAGTGGTCCTTTATTCAGGCACAGCTCCTTTTACGGTTGGGGTGGTAGGCCAGCTAGAGCAATGGGTAGGGCCATGTGTCAGATCGTCAGGGCTAGTGTAAGCGGCAGGAAGTTTTTTCAGATCAAGTGTATTAGTTGGTCATATCGGTATCGTGGGTATGATGCTCGAATTCATAGGAATAGTACTGACAATAGGACTGCTTTGGTTATGAGGCTAATCGTGGTTAGTTGAGGGGCCATATGATAGTGGCATGTTCCTAGGAATAGAATTGTGGATAAAGTGTTTATAAGTAGGATGTTTGCGTATTCGGCAAGGAAAAAAAGGGCAAATGGTCCTCCAGAGTATTCTACATTGAAACCTGAGACAAGCTCTGATTCCCCTTCTGCCAGGTCGAATGGGGCACGGTTGGTTTCGGCTAGGGTTGAAATGTATCATATTGCAGCTAAGGGTCAAGCTGGCAGAATTAGTCAGATGCCTTCCTGGGCAATGCTGAAGGTGTGGAGGGTATAGCCCCCGGTAAAAATAATTACATTGAGTAGGATGAGCCCAAGGCTTACTTCGTAGGAGACGGTTTGGGCTACTGCTCGTAGGGCACCAATTAGGGCGTATTTTGAATTTGATGCTCAGCCAGATCCAAGGATTGAGTAGACTGCTAGGCTTGATAGTGCCATAAGAAATAGTACCCCTAGGTTAAGTTCTGTAAGGGGGAAGGGCAGGGGTATGGGCATTCATAGGGATAGTGCTAATGTAAGGGCTAGCATTGGGGTTAGGATAAATAAAATTGGAGTTGAAGTTAGTGGTATAATTGGCTCTTTGATGAATAGTTTGACTCCGTCAGCGATGGGCTGTAGGAGGCCGTATGGTCCGACGATGTTTGGGCCTTTTCGTAATTGTATGTATCCTAGAACTTTTCGCTCGAGTAGGGTTAGGAAGGCAACGGCTAGCAGTACTGGTACAATTAGGGCCAGGGGGTTGATTGCATACGTCATAATGCTTGAAATCATAGTTAGGAAGGGGATTTGAACCCCTGTTTAAAGGGCTTAGGTCTTTTGCAATGCCAGGCTCTGCCATCCATAACATACAATTATCTTTGGTAAATTTTGTTACTCTCCCTTATTTAGTTTAGTTTAATGCATAAATTGGGTGTGGGGCGTGTTTTTAAAATTGGCCCCTTCTCTTTGGTCCTTTCGTACTAAAAGAGATAGTATCATAGGTAGAAACTGACCTGGATTACTCCGGTCTGAACTCAGATCACGTAGGACTTTAATCGTTGAACAAACGAACCTTTAATAGCGGCTGCACCATTAGGATGTCCTGATCCAACATCGAGGTCGTAAACCCCCTTGCTGATACGGGCTCTATAAGGGGATTGCGCTGTTATCCCTGGGGTAACTTGGTTCATTGATCGGCATGGCCGGGTCAAGAAAAGTCAGAAGTTCTGTTAGTTAGAGTTGTAGTCTCTAGCTTTTGGAAGCGGGGTGGGGGGTGGGTTGTGTGCTTCCTTCTGTTTGGGGGTTTTGTGTTTCCCCAAGGTCGCCCCAACCGAAGACGTGTAACGGACATCATTATTTCTCTTCCCTTGTCGGGGGGTGTTTAATATGGGCGGTTATTTGTCTAAAGCTCCACAGGGTCTTCTCGTCTTATGTTATTATCCTCGCTTCTGCACGGGGAGATCAATTTCATTGACTGGGTAAAGGAGACAGTTAAGCCCTCGTCTTGCCATTCATACAGGTCTTCATTTAAAAGACAAGTGATTGCGCTACCTTCGCACGGTTAAGATACCGCGGCCATTTAACGTAATGTCATTGGGCAGGCAGGACCTCTTATGTATTTAGTCAAGAGGCGATGTTTTTGGTAAACAGGCGAGGCTAAGAAATTATTTTGCCGAGTTCCTTTTTGTCCTTTTAGTCTTTCCCTTATTGTACGCCTGTGTTGGGTTAACGGTTATTTGCTGAAGTCCTTTCTTGTATTCTGTTTTAGGCTTCACTACGCTCTATGGTTTGCGGCCGTTAATAGTTGGTTTGTTGTAACACCAGCTTACACGTGTACTGGGAGAGAGGGATGTTTCTCTTATTACTCATACTAGCATGGTCTCTCCCATATTTATGGGGCGGCTTGATATTATTAGGGGGTTTGGAAGGTTTTATCTAGATTGGGGGGTGTGATTGTTGTTTAAGCTGTTACGCTTTTGTGGGTGGTGGCTGCTTTAAAGCCTACGTTGTACATATCCCTTTATTAGTATGATCCTTACCCTCCTGTAAAAGTTGTATCTGTTTCAAAGGGGCTGTACCCCCTTCGACTAACTCTCTTAGTTTCTATTTTTCTTTATGCCACACGTGGGAGGAGATAAGAAGCTAAGGGGCTGAACTTATATTCATTTTTCAAGCAACCAGCTATAACTGAGTTCGGTAGGTTTATCGCCCCTACTCAAAGATCTTCCCACTCTTTTGCCACAGAGACGGGTTTGCCCTTTCTAAAGGCTGTCTTGGAGTAGCTCACTCAGTTTCGGGGTGTTAAACTAAAGAGCTCTTTGCTTAATTGAACTTGCTAGATCATGATGCAAAAGGTACGAGGTTTAGTCTCTGCTTTTTGGTACGTTGCTGTTCTATTTCATCTCTTTTTCAGCTTTCCCTTGCGGTACTTTTTCTATAGCTCCGTGTGTCCTTTTCTGTCTCCCATACTTAGGGAAAAAATGATTTAGTTTTATTGTTTGGATGTATTAGGGGTTATTTATTTGGGGTTGTTGCGTTTTAGGGTTCGGGCTAGCTGGTTAGTATCAGGGCAACTCGGTTTGCACGAGTGACTTCTCAGTGTAAAAGAGATACTATACTGGTTTTAGTTATGCTCTGGTTGTTCCAAGTACACCTTCCGGTACACTTACCATGTTACGACTTTTCTCACCTCCAGGTATTGTTTTGGCTTCTTATTTATTGTTTAATTCAATGTTTTTGGAGAGATTGACGGGCGGTGTGTGCGCGCTTAAGGGCCAGTTTCAGTAGAACTCTCTATTTCCTGCTTACTACTAAATCCTCCTTCAGGCAGATATTTCAATTTGCCATCCGTATACTCTAAGTGCTAGGGAATGTAGCCCATTTCTTCCCCCCTCATACGCTACACCTCGACCTGACGTTTGGGGCTGTGCCGGTTTTGCTTGCTACTGGTCCCTAAGAGGGCGAGCTTACGACGGTGGTATATAGACGGGTTTAACAAGAGGGGGTGAGGTTTAACGGGGATTTTCGGTTCTAGAACAGGCTCCTCTAGGTGGATTTTAAGCACCGCCAAGTCCCTTGGTTTTTAAACTAGTGTTCGTAGTTGCCAGGCAGAAGATATTAGATATGTTTTAAATCAAATTTTAGGGCTAAGCATAGTGGGGTATCTAATCCCAGTTTGTTTCTTAGCTTTCGTGGGTTCGGATTTCATAAGGCTACTTTCGTAATTGGTTTTCATACTTTCGAGAGCGTATAACAGCTTTGAAAGCGTTTAGCCTTAGTTTAGTATTTTACGTAACCACCTTTTGTGCCGTTTGTTATCAACTTGGGCCCCTCGTATAACCGCGGTAGCTGGCACGAGGTTTACCGGCCCTAATAGCTTTAGCTAAGTCGAGCTTTCACTCATGGCTTAATGTTAATCACTGCAGGTTTCCCTTGGGGGTGTGGTCTAAACAAGACGTCTTGGGCTTGGGGTTAGGTGTGCCTGATGTCAGCTCCTAGTACCTTAGGGCATCTAAGGGCATTCTCACAGGGGGGCGGACACTTGCATGTGTAAGCACTGCTAGAGTTGATAGTAAAGTTAGGACTAAACTTTTATGCCTGCGGAACTTTCTAGGGTCCATCTTAACATCTTCAGTGTCATGCTTTAATTTATGCTACGCTAGC